AGAAAGAGCTGATTGAAAACTGTTTCCAATTTTGAGAACAACTTGGGTTTCTTCGCCTCATATCTTATCTTGAAGTTCATTTAAAGTGTATCCCCTACTGCCGAGTCATGTCAATCCCACAAGCCTCTTATTTACTAGGAGGAAAAGGCTGGAGATATACACGCCTAGAGTGACGTTAGACGAACTCAGCTTAGAATCAAACTGATTATTTGTACTAAGCTGGGGTGGCATCCCGGTACTGGATTCCCTATCTCTCCTCCTTTCTATACTCACCCGCGGCGAGATTGAAAAATTCCGTGGTCAAAAATTCGGATTAAACTATCTCGATGCGGCTAATCTATTCTCTTTGGAGCTAGGATTTGGTCGCCTCCACATCAGTTATTGAGAGATGGAAACGAGTAAGTGGTTTGAGGCGTCTTTTCGCTATTTTCTTATGAGATAAGAAAAGTTATGAGATAAGAAAAGTGAGATAAGAAAAGCCCTGTCTGAGATAAAGAGAGATTTTCGCGAATTCGGAGCCTGAGATATGGCTTCCCGAAATCCGTCATCTCATTTCTCAATCTAGTTTTAGCAAATTAAGCTTCAATGAGATATTTTTCCCGGCGTTAGGATGTGTCATTCAAGGTGAAATCAATATGGAACGTGGAAAACCCAGCGTAATTGGTAATTGGAAGGAGCAAAACAAGCAGAAGAAGCAGATACGGATGGTAAACGGAGCTCTTCCCCTCCTGCTCGAAATAGTTTTTGTGGATCCCACACTATAGAAATAGGTTATTAGCGGAGATAACAGATTGCTCAGTGTGCTTGGCCCATTCATTTTCTTAGCTCTACCCAAAAAGAAACTGGGAGGCAGTTTCAGTTTGGCAAGTCCCCAAATTCAATCTAAAATAGTTTTCGAAGAATGTTGCGAGGGAGTCGAGGCTGCCTCCACCTCTAATGAACATTTCGTAACCTTGTAACTATACTTAATATACCAGCACCTCACCCCTGCCGGTGCTAACTCCTGCTCTGCCAGACTTCCGGCCTCTCTTACTCCTAATCCTCGAGATATGAGATTGCTAGTAACAATCTGGTGACAGAAACGGCTTGACCTCCCCTAGCTCCTGTGGTACAATTTATTCCCTGCGGAACCTAGACTTCTGATTTGGTTCGCGGAGGAGGAGGAGTAGAATGCAGTGGGGCTTGACCGGTTGCTCGCGACAGAACAGGCTGACTAAGCCGCAATCGGCTAAACAAATAACCCATTAACCTTAACTTATTTCCACCTTTTTTGTATGTATGCTTGGTTTTTCTTCCTCGTCGTTACTTCAGCGTCGCCGTCGCTGGCAAACTCCAGGTAGTGGTCGGATTCTACCTACTCCATATTTTAGCTCACCTACTTAATTAGGGTAGTTCGTCGGCGTCAGGTTGCCGGATCCTCTTCAGGTAGCCTCGTCGAGACGAAATAAAGAACGAGAGTGAGATATCGAAACTGTCTCCATTTCAAAATGGATTCCTTATCAAAAAGTGATTAATGATGCGGATAAGCTGATACCGACTCGTCAATCTCCTTCATACTCAATCCGCATCATATTACTTGCACGAAAATAGGGAACTCGTTAACAAATCAAATCTACCCATGGATTTAATACACCTTTCATCTCTTTATCTGCGTCACTTATTAATAATGACGAGATCCGGTAAATGAGTGGGGCGCGAAGCCGAAGCCTTAGAAAGAGATTGAAAAGGATTTCAATCTCTTTCTATTTTGTATTTGTAGTTGAAAACAATTGGGAGGAATTTTGGACTTCTTTTATCATCTCAGGAGTAATTGAATGACGAGGAGCCGTATGAGGTGGAAATCTCACGTACGGTTCCGTATAGTGACGTTGAAGCTGTCGACTATTCCACGACTACACCAAAAAAACCCAACTCTGCCCTACGTAAAGTCGCGAGAGTTCGATTAACCTCCAAGTTTGAGGTAACGGCTTATATACCAGGTATTGGCCATAATTTGCAGGAACATTCGGTGGTCCCCGTGAGAGGCGGAAGGGTCAAAGACCTACCCGGTGTTAGGTATCACATTGTTAGAGGAACTTTAGATGCTGTAGGGGTGAAGGATCGTAAAAAAGGGCGTTCTAGTGCGTTGCAAAACATTGTCACAACTTGTATCATTGCGACGATTCCGTATCAGTTGTTCTGATATGTTCAATGTGTAGCTGACCCAGCATTGCAGGGGGACTGAAGCCTGCTACTACAGAGATTGATAGAGATTAATTACTACCTATCTATTTGTGTGAAACAACTTGGTGTCTAAGGTGTTCTATTCCAGTAAGTTGAGTTTTACCCGGACTCCCACCTGAGAAAATCTTGGGATGTCTTTTCCTCTTGGAACAGGTTTAGATTACGACCACGGAGATTCAGTGAAGCCTTTATGCACATTTACCGATTGGATTGAGAGACCTACGGACATTCCTAGTAAGATAACTGAATTGCAAGATTTTCCTCTTCTATATCTACACTTCGATTTTTCCTTTCTATCCGTGGAATGGGGGAAAACGGATACTCAATATGCAATGAGTAAATATGATTTGCATCTTAAAAAGAATGGTTCAACATCATTTGAATAGTTTAGTTTCCATTCAGTCATGTGGAAAGCTGTATTCGATGAAAGTCGCACGTGCAGTTTGGAGGGAGATCCCCGACTAACTGGTGGATCCACCCTACAATATGGAGTGAAGAAGCCAAAATAGTAGCCTAAGATACCATTTGAAATAAAAGAATTGATTGAAATCTGACATATTTAGATTTGTAAACTCGTGTTACATCGGAGCGGTGCAGTGAACAGAAATAGAAATATCGAATCAGATCCAATTTATCGTAATCGATTGGTAAATATGCTAGTCGATCGTATCCTGAAAAACGGCAAGAAATCGCTGGCTTATCATATCTTCTATCAGGCTATGAAGCGGATTAGGTAAAAGACAAATAGGAACCCACTGTCTGTTCTGCGACAGGCGGTGCGCGGGGTAACTCCCGACGTAGTGACAGAAACCAAACGTGTAGGTGGATCAACTTATCGAGTTCCCGTTGAAGTAGTACCGGCAGAGGGAAAAGCTTCGGCTATCCGGTGGTCATTAGTCGCGTGTCGAAGACGCTCAGGTCGAAGTATGGCTTTAAGATCGAGTGATGAATCAATGGATGCCGCCAGAAATTCCGGTAGTGCCATACGGAAGAAAGAGGAGACTCATAAAGTTGCGGAAGCCAACAAAGCTTTTGCCCATTTCCGTTAGTTTCGGATTCGTTCCAACCCACAACGAATATATTGTGGGTTGGAACCAGGGCACAAACTATCTGGGAATCAGAAGACACTACGAAGGAAGAAATGGTTGAGTGAGGGGTGAACGACGAATAACGGCTGTCTAAGCCACAAGTGGGGATTGGCAACTACTTCTTATTTAGGTTGTTAATTGTTAGACCCTTCCCAATGGGGTAGCGGGGGGGGGGGGGGTTCCGATGCAGAGTTGCGGAGTGCCTCGCAAAAAGGCTTGACACATGACCAGTTTCTCAGAGACTGAATTTGATTGGGACGCGCATCATGTGGAGTAAAAATTGTTTGAGATATCGAGAAGAAGCCCCCATATCCGGGAATTATGGAGACTCAATCAATTTTGGTTGACACAGATAAGTTTTTGTGATATATTCTAGAATAACAAGCTTACTAGCCTGGGGAATCACTAATTATCTCTTGAAAACCGAAAATTACCATGACCGCAACTTTAGAACGACGCGAAAGCGCAAGCCTATGGGGTCGCTTCTGCGACTGGATCACCAGCACCGAAAACCGTCTTTATATCGGATGGTTCGGTGTCTTAATGATTCCCACCCTGCTAACCGCAACCTCTGTATTCATCATTGCTTTCGTCGCAGCTCCTCCTGTAGATATTGACGGTATTCGCGAACCCGTTTCTGGTTCTTTGTTATACGGTAACAACATTATCTCTGGTGCTATAATCCCTACTTCTGCAGCTATTGGGTTACATTTCTACCCAATCTGGGAAGCAGCTTCCGTCGATGAATGGCTTTACAACGGTGGTCCTTACGAACTTATCGTTCTTCACTTCCTACTTGGTGTAGCTTGCTACATGGGTCGCGAATGGGAACTTAGCTTCCGTCTAGGTATGCGTCCTTGGATCGCTGTTGCGTACTCGGCTCCTGTCGCAGCTGCTGCCGCCGTCTTCTTGATCTACCCAATTGGTCAAGGAAGTTTCTCTGACGGTATGCCTCTAGGCATTTCTGGTACTTTCAACTTCATGATCGTCTTCCAGGCTGAGCACAATATTCTTATGCATCCCTTCCACATGTTGGGTGTAGCTGGCGTATTCGGCGGCTCTCTATTCAGTGCTATGCATGGTTCTTTGGTAACTTCTAGTTTGATCAGAGAGACAACTGAGAATGAGTCTGCTAATGCAGGTTACAAGTTCGGTCAAGAGGAAGAAACCTACAACATCGTAGCTGCTCACGGCTATTTTGGTCGTTTGATCTTCCAATATGCTAGCTTCAACAATTCTCGTTCTCTGCACTTCTTTTTAGCTGCTTGGCCTGTAGTAGGTATTTGGTTCACCGCTTTAGGCATTAGCACTATGGCATTCAACTTGAATGGTTTTAACTTCAACCAATCCGTGGTTGACAGCCAAGGTCGTGTCATAAACACCTGGGCTGACATCATAAACCGTGCTAACCTAGGTATGGAAGTCATGCATGAACGTAACGCTCATAATTTCCCCCTAGACTTGGCTTCTGTTGAAGCTCCTTCTATAAACGGATAACACCCGTATGGTTATCCAGCACAACTGGATGCCAAATCTCTTCCTTCAGAGGGGGAGGTTTGGTGTCCAATGATATGGAGATTCGTGCGGTATAAGGGGTGGAAGAAGTGGTAGCAGCTTCTCCCAATTTCATGATTAATTATCAGTTTCCAACCTTGAATTCTGAAAACTATTTGCAATATCCTTCCGTGATTTACTAGATTACGAAGTTTCCCATTTTAATTTGCGGAATGTTTGTAAACTTCCACCCCAATCTTTCGAAGGACGGAAAGGAAAGAGTGCATTCCTCATTTCAAAGATTTTCTATCGTCTTGTCACATAAATACAGTTAATATGGATGTGTATCAACCGAAGGACCTATCTAGCTTGCTTAACGGATAGATCTCGTTCACGTCCGGGGGGAGTCAAATAAATCAGCAGAGGGGGCGGACGTAGCCAAGTGGATCAAGGCAATGGATTGTGGATCCATCACGCGCGGGTTCAATCCCCGTCGTTCGCCCATCCAATTGGGTAATTCGATTCCATCGCTCTGCTTGGAACAGAGAGGAACAGTTAAGGTGGATGGGATATGTGTGGGTCTCTTCGATAATAACAATTTAGAATTCCCGATCTAATATCTAATTCCAGTTTTGGATACGACTATTCACAGAAATCACTAGACTCGTTCGAAATATGTATTCCATCCTATCTTGAAATTTTCAAGATTATTGGTATAATAAATATGGGAAATAGATAGTATCTACTGCATAGAATTAATATGAAAAAAGAGAATAAGGTAGAAGAGGTGGCAAGAGAAAGAGTAGGAAGTCCAGATTTTTCATCTAAAATTTCGGAGTTAATAGAAGTCATTCTATTAGATCACTTCTTCGAATCATTGAAAAACCAATATCTCAAGGAATTTTTAATTAGTCCATCTTCCAATTATGAACCTTTTATTAGATTATCTGACTTGTGATTTCTAAGTTCACTATTTTCACGCAACCTGCGTAATTCACTAAAAAGAGATGGTGGCGTAACCCTGGAGATGCTGTTGTTGCTAGCAATACCAATATCTATGCATTGCTTGAGTGACAAAAGGTTGATCGAACCAAGTGTTGTATTAACGGGAGTCATTAATGGGGGTGACGGAGTAAGAAAAAAACAAGCGGAAAACCTTGTTGATTTTTCCTGTGACTGCTTTCTACGATTCGAAAGATCTTTATATGTTGGAAGGAATAGAAAGAGGAGAATACCTGCTTCCCACTACTTAGGTTTGAACGAAGATATTTATGCAGGTTCGACGAAAAAAGAGAAGCAAGTTCGCTATGATGGGATGATTCCTTTGGTTTCCGTTAGATGGAAGGCGTGCGTAGTGAGAGGTTTCCTCCTTGGCAGAGATATATCCAAGGATGAGACTGAAGAGATTCGAGTATTTTGTAGGGGTAGGCGTTTACAAAATTCAAGTAGGTTTTTCAAATTCTATAACTATACGGTAGTTTGTAGAAACAACCAAAGTGATTTCGACCTGTTACTCTTTTGGGAAAATCGTAACAAGCGAGATCCGGGTCGGTTACAAGCAACACAATTGAGAAACGACTCATTAAGTCCCGTAGTATTAAACTCCCATGACGAGGCGTTACTTGAATCCATAAATTCGGCAGATCACCAGGGGGATAGATCGGGATTTTACTCGGAGCGAGAAGCCTTTTCCAACTTGTCTTCATCTATATCTTGTGAGAAAACGACGCCGTTTCGTGGCTGCATATCCGGATTAGATTATGGCAAAAATGGGGAAGAATTTCCCATTCCACACACTTATTCACAAATGAGAAATGGATTAATAAATCGACTCATCGAATTTCTCCCAATAATTGAGAAATCAAATCTGATTTCTGATGGGGCAGCAGTTATTGACATTAGTAGTAGCGTCAAATCTGTGAAAGGATTTCAATTGAAAATAAAGGGCGACATGCCACTTACTCAAATATATGGCAAAAAACTTGGGCTAGTGAGTAGCAGACACCTCAACCTCAATGAGATTCTTCCAAACTATTTTCAAATTTCTTTAGGTATACCTGAAGAAATAAGTAATCGAGGTGAAAATACTACTTTTCCAAACTAATTGAAAGAAAAGGATGACATACATTCAATATATTCTTTAGTTAGATTGTATGGACGAGGTAGAGTCATACCTCTCTACTCAGCATACATATCTCTCCTCTATGACTATTTCTGCGCATTATCTACTGACTATTTCTCCCAAATCAAATATCGGTTGAATGGCTGGGCGGGGATCGAGGGGTACACCGGTGCAACAAGAATTGCAACTGAATAAAGAGTATTGAAATGGAAAGGTAACGCGGAGCGCCTATTGAACGAATATATTCCATTTCAATATTATGAGTATGAAAATGTTCAGTCAGACGCGCATAGATGGCTCGATACGACCGAGGATTCGTCTTCTTTCCCTGTCAGGGAAGTCTTAAACTTGAAGGAATCAATTTGCCGTGTATCAATAATAAGAAACGAATTGCTGAATAATATTGGTGGCAGTCTCGGTAGTAACAATCAACGGAGCAAAAACTATTTTAATCGATTTCTCAATGTCTTATTTCTTTATAAAATGATTGTTGCTGAGATTACTCGCCAGAAAGCTTCGATATATACCATCGATTATTGCATCGAAAAATTGAACGATATAGATCTTGATAAATTGAACAAGATAGATCCCATGAAACTTGATCTTTTATCAAGTTTATTCGATGGTTACATTGATGAACAGATCCTTTTTATCAAAACAATTCTTGAGAGAAAAAAGAGTTTATTCATTGAATCCAAACTGTTAATGAGTGAGAAATTGGTAGGCTCTTTGACCGAGCTGGAACCTGCAGTGAATCCTATTTCTCCCGGGTTGCCCCGTATCGAATCTATCCGAGCAGGATTTTCAAGCGATGCTTTTTCCATTACGGGGAGGCAATTTTGGAATCTGTTTCTGGATGATTTAAACCGTGGGGGAGGTTCAACTAGAGATATGGGTGAGAATATTTCAAGATACATCTCCGATCAGGTTGATAAACTAAACTTTCTAGACGATTCACCTATACGGAACTTCGCTGGAAGCAACTTTATCCCGAGAATCAAAAAAGATCTCTTTCTTGGGAGATGCAACGGTAGTTATCTCAACGTCTTAGAAAACTTCTATGTGGGCTCCGAAGATGAAATCATCTCATCCAATATCACCTCATCGACTCATCCCCAACTGTCAGATTCGTTGTCACCCAATCTATCGAAACAAACAGCGGGGGAGGTTGCTGGTCACGCACTCACACCAATTCAATCTATTTTGTCTAATCTGCATGAATCCGCAGCATCAGTAACTCATTCAGATGGACTTTCTAATTCTATTTCGGATCTGAAGAGGTTACTGGCGAGTTTGAACTTATCTCCTCGTGAAACGATAGAATCATCTCTATATCCGTGCAGTAGCAATCGAGTTTATTTGGAGAAGACGTCGATAAACTCCGATTCATCGTCGGATCGGCGACCCCAACCCCGTCTCGAGAATCTAGTATTGGATCGAGTCTATCAGAAGAATTTGTCTATTAAGTATTTCTGGGAACCGGAAGAATTGGAAACATCTTATTGGTCGCTAAGACTCCCATTATGCAGCGATGTAACATCGAGATCTCTAGCAGAATCAATTGGAGAGGAGGTTGCGTACGAAGATATAGACTTTGCGGATCAATCTATCCGGAAGGAGGCTACATTCCACTCTATCAATTTCAATGAATTATTAAAAGATTTGAACAGATATAAGATCTCTTGGATCTTTTGGAGAGACAATATCGGTGAAAAATGGAGCTTATTTAGAGATTACATACCTTGGTTTTTTACCCCCATCTGGTGGAGATACTTCTACGATCTGATTGGAGAGACATATCCAGAAATAGTACTTAAGATAAGTTATGACTCAACTCATAATTTTCCTGGAATTTATAAAAGAGTGGCTGAGGATGTAGTGGATGGCGCAAAAGCCTACTTATTCCAAAGACTGCGAAGCCTAGGATTGAGATTCGACAACGATTCCATCAATACTATAGTATCCGAGATAGGTCTTCTCATTTTCGAAGAAATTCCTGATGAAGCGGAGATTCTACATTCGGGGGGATGGCCAGTATCTCAATTCTCCAATAGGTCTATCTTTTATTACTTCATCTTTTCAGTATTAATTGTTCTTGCATTATTCAAACACCCTTTGTCTGCCGCTTCGGGTTCCAATTCCTTTCATTCATGGAAACGTTTCAATACTATTGAATATTTGACAGACCCGACGCGCGGATCCTATTTGAAAGAGGTAATGCATTCCCCTTCGACAAGCTAAATGTCAACGAGAGATCTACTAATCCATTCTTTGAATAGATTCTTGAATTATCTAAATAATATAATCTTTTTCTTCTTTGTGAAAGATGAACTCAATTCATGGATGTTTCATGAAGAAAGTTCTGATATCTTAGATAGTAAGAAAGAACTACTGACTCAACATTTAGTGACGAATAAGATTCTTTATAGGTATGTGTCGAAATTGAATTCCAATTATGATTTATCGAGCAACGAGATTTCTCATGAACCTTATCCACAAGAAAGATCTAATGTTTTGGCATATTTACGGCAATTCTGGCAAAATGATCTATTGACTCACAAGATTCGTAAGTTGGATCCTGCGGAGAAGTGGACTTTTTCCGCCCTCGAGAGAAATATTCTATTTTCAGTAACAACAAGACGAAGAGGCAGTCTACTAACTATGCCATGTCATGACATACCTATCTCACTCCAATCGGGATTATTACCATCTAAAGGGATTTTGCTAGTGGGACCCATAGAAACTGGCCGATCTTCCATTATTAGAGATGTAGCATTCGATTCCTACTTTCCAGTGGTGAAACTACCACTGAAAACGCTGATATACAACCGATCCTTCTTTAATAATGTACGTGGAAATTTCATCTCGAAAGAAAGCGTACACCGATTAAATCTCGTCTTTGAAATGGCGAAAGAGATGTCTCCCTGTACACTATGGATTCAAGATATTCACGAATTGAATATTCATCGTTCGTATCATAAGCTAGAAGCTGATCCCAAATTCTTACTTTGCCAAATATTGAAAAGTATTGGTGACAGGCGCGGCAATTCCAACATCCGCAAGAATGTTGTTATGGCTACGACTCACGTACCTGCGAGGATAGATCCAGCTCCAGTAGCTCCGAACCGGTTAAACTAATTAATAAATTTTCGAAAATCCAACGGGTATCAACGTCAGAAAGAATTCTCAATCCTATTACGTATCAAAGGTTGCGAAATGGAGGCTAATCCGCCCCTTCCTCTTATTGAAGGTACTGGGTCTGGAACTACGGGTTATAGCAAACGAGATCTACTCTTTCTTGCTAATGAGGCGTTATTAATAGGTACTTCCAAAAGAAGTAAGATTATATGTAGCGACGCAATTGAATTAGCTTCGCATAGACAACATTCGGCTGCTAGTGATATGGGCAATGGGATAGAATCCGGTTCTGAATGGGAGATCTTTTCTCACGAGATAGAGGAAGTTACTTCAAAGAATAGTTTGATAGATACTTATCTCACGAATACATATATTGGTCGTGACGCGTTAAAGATGCGATTTTATTATTTGTCTAACTGGTATGTGGAACCTTCAATAACCGAGTCAACATTTCATGAATTCACTCTATTTTCGCATATCCTAGGGATACTAGCTGGATTAGTAGCTCGCGATTCGCTCCAAATGGGTATGAGAAAGAGAGAGAATTTTATTGTTACTGACAAACTCGTAGAAAATGACTTGAACCTAGCTTGTGGTGTACTGGAAAACCTATCGACTAATTTCTCACGTTCAGAAATTTGTAGAGGCGGAAGTCGACGCAGTAGTAGTCTTTCCTTCTACGTTCCTATCGGTAAACCCAAGTATTGTTCAGGTGTAACCTCTACAAGTCGTTCTTCTAAATTGATGAGAAGGGGGGGGGTTAGCCGTCTAACCGACTTCGAACTGCAACAGTCACCCGAGCTAAGAAACTCAAGTCCGACGGAAGTGTCGCGCGAGATCACTTGGTCCCGTAAGGCTTGGCGTCTCCGTTTCCTGCGAAGCGGAGCTTATGAATTGATGAGGGTATCATCTGAACCCAATCATTTGTATAATCTAATTCTCCTTTACCAAAATCGGAATTATATACCCCAACAAGATTTCGAATTCAATAAGATTAAGGGTGACAAAAGTAAATGGTGTGACAAAAGCGGATATCTATTTAGTTTTGAAAAATCTGCGACTAATGTAACAGATAAATTGATTCAAAGATTGGAAAACCGGTTGGATAATATGTTGCTACGCGAGCAATTTCTCGATTTGGGAATATCCGGCGACTCCTCCAATGAATATGAAACACACTGTAGTCGATTAGATGAAACGACTCGACTCTTCGGGGGGCGCTTCATCTGGGACCCCATGCTTCTGTTCCAACCAGATCCTAACATTCCTTCCTCGCGTCGCAGCCTGTTGCCGACCAAAAAGCTGGCGCGGAGGCTTTATACCATTTACGGTATGAGAAGGCAGCACCTTAATAAAAGGTCAAATAAAAAGATTAAAGATTTCTTTCTCTATAGTGAAGATAATCCGAAATTGAAACCTGACTCATCTATTAAGCGGTGGAATAATCTACCTTTGGATGATGAAGAGGAGCGAGATTCCGAATACGTCAAAGAAACTTCCTTTATGGATATACATCTGCAATATCCGCAGACATTTAATCCCGCTCGCTTTGATTCCTACGTGGTAGCAGAAGATTTTCCAGAGCGATTTATTCGGTTTAGGCTTCTGGTTCATAGAAACAAATGGATGAGGCGAAACTGTTGCCCAGTTCCGGATTTTATTATCTATAATATGTTGCTTGAAATTTATTTCTATCTATTCAACCCGTTCCGGTTTGGTGGGGCATCACCGGATCGAACTACAAAACAATTTTTTCACGAAAGTTCATAGAACAAATCTTAGATACCCTTCATTCTGTCTGGATCTTTAGCAATAAAATTAGGAGCCGAATCAGTAAAAGGAAGATCTATATTTTACTTCCACTTATAGAAATAATTCCGTCGTAGCATCTCAAATAGTTAAGGAACTTAAGGCCATTTCATGAGTCTTTTTGCTTAGAAAGAAGATTGAGAAAAAGCAATAGCTTATTCCATAGGGATTTATTTTGCAAAACCGCTTCTTGACATCACTCTTGGAATAGATCCTTCCCAAAATTGCGGATTTACCCCCCCCAAAAAATGACTTATTGATTCGCTCATTCCAACCATTCAATACGCCGGAATTGAGGGGGGGGGTGAGAAATCATTTTTTATTCAATTGTTAGGGCTGGAAGTAAGCATGATAGTGAATCATTCATTCACTGGTTGGTGGGTCATGGTTCAACGCGATTTGATTTGGCATATGGGGGAGACGCAACTACCCAACCCAATTAGTAGGAATTATTGACTGACGTAGATTTGGACGAATCTCCCCGGGTAGGATTCGAACCTATGACCAATCGGTTAACAGCCGACTGCTCTACCGCTGAGCTACCGAGGAAAGTCGCAGGGAATTCAGTCTCGTACACACTCAAAGACCTTTGTTCTTTGAACCGCTTCTAAACCTGTAACAGGTTAAGCTTCCCCCGACATGTTGTGAAGTAGACTTTGCGTATACTCCAACCTTCATTATAGTAGGAGGCGGTGGCAATAGCAACCCCATTTGAATGGAGGGGTCCCCCAATCATGGGATAGGAGGGGGGGGCAACCGGTCGATTGAGATGAATCCCACAAGCCCCCCCCCACACGATCTGTGTCGATCGGTTACTAATTAGTACTTCCTATTCCCCCCCCTCCAGGAAGCGTGGTAGAATAGCCGCGGGATTCTCCTACGCTCGTGGCGTAAAAACAAGTAATATTGTTGAGGAACAAAAAGGGGAGATATGGAGATGGGGAAGATGAAAAATAGTCGGGAGAAATGAAGATGAATTGGAGCTTCGTGAAACGAAAGTAGCAGTTTACGGCAAGGGCGGAATTGGGAAATCAACAACTAGCTGCAACATAAAAATAGTTCCAATAATTAATCCAAATATATATTGGGATATTCTTCCACTTTTTGCATGTCGTATACTCTCTCCACCAAATAGATTTAACGCACCAGTTCCGTTGATCAATCCATCAATTATCCATTGATCAAAATATAAAATTAATTTGCTAATTAAAATTACACTCCGCACGAAGTAAATCTTGTAAAAGTAATCAATATAACCTCTACTCATGGACCAATCTCTGACAGAAACTAAAAAAGTATTTACTATTCCTTCCTCCCCTAACTCCTCATTACCTCCCGTGTCAAAAATCTTACCAAATTGTCCGTAAACTTTGAAGGAAGTCGATAACCCAATAGGAGATAAACTAAGTGAAGGGATTGAACTTATTAATACTTCCGCCAATTTTTCAAAACCTTTACTAACTTCGGGAAAAGACAGGATAGAAATCAACCAATCAAGCAAAAAATTTAGACCATATCCTCTTCGAGTTGAATCAACTCCGACCAATCCACCAAATAGGGTGGGTATCGCCAAAATAATCATAGGCAATATCATACAAAAATTTGATTCTTGGGGATGTGGCAAATTTTGTTCAGAATAATATTGAATTGTTCCTTCATAAGATCGGTCTCTTTTGGAGATAGGCAAAGTCACAAAGTTTGCTACTTCTGTAAATTTTTTTTGTTCTACATCTGCTGAAGTTAAATTATCACTGGTTCGTCTAGTAAGTAAGTCCAATCGAGCCCTACCCCACGAATGAATAATATATTCAGATGGAGAGGAGGTATAAGGTTCGATGTAATTTATTTGATTGGCACGAAAATCCCCCTCAAATGTTAGAAGATAGATACGAGACATATAAAACGCAGTAAGGCCTGCTGTACCAGAAGCTATTAACCCAAGATAGGGAGAATTTAACCAACTTTCCGTAATAATTTGATCCTTGGACCAGAAACAGGCGAGTGGAGGTATGCCACATAAGGAAAGGGTGCCTGAAAGAGAAGTAGTTCCAGTAATTGGCATACATTTTCGCAAGCCGCCCATGAGAAATATATTTTGACTTCTACTGGGGGAGTATCCAACCACTTTTTCCATAGAATGAATAACTGAGCCGGAGCCCAAAAATGACAAAGCTTTTGAATAAGCATGAGTAATAAGGTGAAATAAAGCGGATTGGGAAGCACCGATACCCGAAGCCAGTACCATATATCCTAGCTGGGACATGGTCGAGTAGGCCAGACCCCTTTTTAGATCTTTCTGAGCGAGAGCTGACGCAGCACCTGATAAGGTTGTTACTCCACCTACCCAAGAAATAGTAGACATAGCTAGAGGTAATGTCGAAATAAGCTCGAAAATTCGAGCTAGGAAGAAAATTCCGGCAGCCACCATAGTAGCTGCATGAATAAGAGCCGATATAGGAGTCGGTCCCTCCATAGCGTCTGGTAACCATATGTGAAGTGGAAATTGAGCAGACTTAGCAATCGGACCTAGGAAAAGTAGAAGGGCAATTGTATTAGCAAAAATCGGATTGACGACGCCGCTGCCAGTTAATTCAATAAATCAATCACACAATTCGTAAATATCGAAACTACCAGTTATCCAGTAGATGCCTAATAAACCCAGAAGTAATCCGAAATCCCCTATGCGATTGGTTACAAAAGCTTTTTGACAAGCATTTGCAGCACTCGATCTCGCGAACCAGAAACCTATTAATAAGTAGGAACACATTCCAACTAATTCCCAAAATACATAAATTTGGATCATATTGGGACTGAAAACTAGTCCCAACGTTGATGCCGCAAATAGACTTAGATAAGCATAAAATCTTGCATATCCCTAATCGTGACACATATAACTATCGCTGTAAACCATCACTGATAGACCTACGGTAGTAACTAATATTGACATGACAAGAGTAAGCGGATCGATGAGAAGACCTATTTTCAAACAGAAATCACTTTTTGGAATCCGAGTCCACAAATACTGCTGGATAGAGTGAGTCGTAGTCTGTCTCCAGAATAAGACAAAGGAAACAGACGTGGCGATAACTAATGAAAAGATATTGAAAGCTGCGCACCAGCGTCGCAAGCTTCTTGTCGCCTTTGGAAAAAAGAATGAAAAAGATCCAGTTAAACAAGAGGCTACCAGCGGACACAAAGGGATGATACAAGCAGATTTATTTGAAAGTTCCGCAGCCGTATTAAATCTAAGTTAAATTTGTTATTGTCTCTCACTCTTTTTGATTAAGAGTCGAAGATGAAACTCTGGGAACAATATGAAATAGAATAAATAGAACTAATTAAATTAATTTTTAGTTAAGCAAATAATTTCACCTGTACAAGTTTGAGTTTCGCATAAAGAAGAGGAAACACATATATATATATATATATGTGAAAGGCTTGACAATATTTAAAGATGACCTTGATACTTATTCAAGTCAGATAATTCAAATCAGAATAGGTTTACAAGTCACACTTCTGGTGTTGGAGAGGAAGAAGTCGAAGAAAAGTGGATGGAAAGATAAAATTAGGATGAACAAATATGCAATAATTGACATCGACGGCAAACAGCTCCTGGTGGAACAAGGAAGATTCTACGATGCTCGGCATCTCGTCCCGATTCGAAACACATTGAAGCCCAATGAAAAAGTGGTAATAAATCGGGTTTTACTTATTCGTCATGGATCTAGCATCAATTTTGGCTATCCGTGGTTACATGACGCAGCTGTCAGAGGCAGAATTTTACACGGTTGTGTCGACAAAAAACTGGTGATGCGGCGGATTCAGCGTAAGAGGAAAACGTGACAAATTTTTGGATATAGAGCAGATATGATTCGATTCGTCATTGATTCAATTCATTTCGGCGGTAAAAACCTAAACAAATATTAAATAATTATTTCTACTTTTTCATCAAGTCAATATATACATCCAAAATATTGATGTAGCAGCATCCAACTTAAAAATCTTTTATTTTTTCACTTCCTCACATTCTTGCCCATTCTTATCCAATTCTCTCCCCATTATATCTATTCTATCGATACGTATCAATATAGTTTCAAGTTAGTCGCAAAAGATGATAGATATATGGCAGTACCTAAAAAACGGACTTCCAGCTCGAAAAAGAAAATTCGTAACCGCACATGGAAAGCTGGACCTGTAAAAGTAGCATCAGCAGCTTCTTCTTTGGCCCAATCTGTTTTAACCGGCCGTTCAACAAGTTTTTACTATGCAACGGAGGAAGTGACGGGAGAGAAAGACTCCTCAAAAGATTAGGATTACCTCCCCTGCCACTACGTCTCGATGACGTATATATATATACTACATATCTAAATAGGAGGTGAATGAATAGATGGGAAGTTTCGAGGCGGAGGAGTAAAAATGAGACATTAACCGGTACTAGTACAGCTGAGATTTAACGAAAAACATACTTTTTAGTATGTACTATCTCAACGAGAATGCAAGGGCTAACTAGACAATTTATTTCTAGTACTGATTTAACAACTTATTACGTAAATAATTTTGATTAATAAATGTTGGACTCAGCAGATGACGAGACAAGGGTTGAAGCTTCGTCCCCTTCCTATAGGGGTTAATAGATAACTAATTGATAGCTACTACTTCATATTGGCAACTGGAAGGAGAAGAAGAAGTATTAAGATTAATATGACGAAGTAGAAAAGACAAGAGGGGATACTATATCTTCTCAAGGTGTGGACGAAGACGAAGTAAACGACTCCGGAAGAAAATAAGTTGAAAATATTTTCAACTTATTTTCTTCTTCCTTCTCTTCCGGAGTTTATCCCCCTAAGAGGTTTCGGGTAACAAATCTTTCCTATACCTAACTGCATCTCAGCTCATCAATTGATTATTTGTAGAGAAGCCAAACCTGTAATTAGCGCTTCTTCATACATCTCGTGACTTCATTATCACTCGGAATAGCAGGATTCGAACCTGTGACCTCCATCACCCCAAGATGGCGCGCTACCAAACTGCGCCATATTCCGTTACTTCTTCATACATACATATATAGATGTACGGCATCACATACTAGTATTAACATCACCTTTGCTTAATAAATTGACTATGGATCTGATGTTGCAGCTGTTTCAATACTTTATTTGTGGGAAAGCTTCTGCCTATCTCGCCGTTTAAGTTATATCTTAGACAAGGAGACGTTGACGTGTCATCCCAAGTTGATATAAAATAGTTATGTATTTAACTATTTCTACTCCCCCTAGAAGAAGCCGCTATGGTGAAATAGGTAGACACGCTGCTCTTAGGAAGCAGTGCCAGAGCGTCTCGGTTCGAATCCGAGTAGCGGTATTCAAAAATTTTTCATTTTTTATCTCCACATTCCGAAGCGGCATCTACAAAAGGAGAAAGACCTATTGGTAGCTACATAAGTAGTTATGTAACAAGTATTTGTAGCTCCCTCTCTATAGGGAGAAACAGATATCTAATATCTGATTCGATTTAATTTTCGAATTAATAAGAATTAAAGACTAGTTTCTAGTTAAGTTGCGGAATCCATAATCTTATACTCCCTAACCTGAAGAGAATAAGAAAGAATAGAATATTACTTAGATCGTAATTAGCTTCAAGCTCATTGAATTAAGTTTTAGTAACTTACTAGTCTTTTTTTATCACAAAGTATATCTCTATGGAACGTGTTTTCATCCATATTTCGTTTTTGATGCTTCTTTCTGCTACTTCGTCAAATCTGACCAATCTATTTCATGAATTTGATAAGTCAAGCAAATTTAGTAATAAGGGTATGACAATTGCTTTCCCCTGTACGACGGAGTTTTCAGTAAACCGATGGTTTCAAACTGGGCATTTACCGGTAAGCAATCTGTACGAGTCGTCAATGTTTCCTTCATGGAGCTTCTCTTTGTTGTACGTAATATTAGAATGTGGAAATCAGAATGGGTTGTCGGGTACAACTGCAGCGCCGGGTGCTATGCTGACTCACGCCTTCGCTACTTTAGGTCTTCCTGAAGATATGCAACAATTCACGCGACTAGTACCTGCTTCGCAGCCTCATCGGTTGATGATGCATGTAACTACAATGCTGCTGAGTTATGCAACCTCGCTATGGGGATCTTTGTTGTCAATATCTTTACCAAGTATTTATTACAACGATATAAAAGATTACCGTGTTTTAGACTCAAGACACAATTGTTATAATACTTCGTCGAAATTGAATACTCTTATCAGAATTAATGTACGGAGTTTTCTTTATCCGCTATTCCCAAATTTAAAAAAGTGTCAATTAATTAATCGATTAGATAGATGGGCTTATCAAATTATAAGTTCGGGGTTCTCTCTATTAACCATTGGTATACTTTCGGGGGCGGTATGGGCTAATGAAGCTTGGGGATCTTATCGGAGTTGGGACCCCAAAGAGACGTGGGCGCCAGTAACTTGGCCAATATACGCTACTTATCTTCACACCAAGATGACGAACAGGTGGGTGGGGGAGAGACCAGCTGCAGTAGCATCAATAGGTTTTTTCTTAGTTTGGATTTGTTTTTTGGGAGTCAATTTGTTGGGAATTGGATTACATAGCTACGGATGGATAATATAGAAATAACAAAATTAAGATTTAATGAAACAAATTTGATGAAGCAGAAATCTAAATATTTGATTCGCCAAGTTTTTGGTTTCATCAAATAAGCAAGATGAACATGAGTGGGATAATCTAATTAAGAAGGGGGGGGGGGCAAAAACAAACATTTACTAGATAAGCAGTAAGTAACTGCATCTACTTCTTTGTCTGTTTTTGCTTCTCCACCTAGTTTATTTGTCATTTCTGCCCGCAATTGCAGGCAGGAACCATTCTTGACAAGCATATTTAAGTTAAGTATCACTAATATAACTAGAATCGGCGGGTCTTCGTAGTTAGTTAAAATCAAAATAAGATGTTTTTTTTTTATCAAATTTTCTATTTTTTGATATTACAACCTAAATGCTACCTAGTTCAATCAAATCTTCTCTGTAACTTCACTTCATCTGGTAGCCGAATAAGAAAGCAGTATTGAAAGAACTTCACTATTCCGTAAAGGTAGAATTAAATTTGGATATGAACCGATACCTAGTATTGGTAAGAAGAAGCAGGTCGAGGTGAATATTTCCCTTGGGCCGAAATCGATTAAATAAGGATTTGATTCATTGGCCAACCTATAACCGTAAAACATTCGACGTAACATGGATAACAAATAGATGGAAGCCAATACTGTACCAATTGCCTCCAACACTGTAATTACCGCCTTGAAGAAAAATGAGTATTGCTTGGTAGTAACAACTCCTAGAAATACTAATAATTCTGATACGAAGCCGCTCATCCCCGGTAATGCAAGAGATGCCAGCGAGAATGTACTAAACATAGTAAATAGTTTAGGCAATCGAGTTGCTATTCCCCCTAATTCATCAAGGAAGGGAGTACGCGTTCTGTCGTAGCAAGTACCTGCGAGAAAGAAGGGTGCTGCGCCAATTAAGCCGTGAGATATCATCTGCAACATGGCTCCGTTAATACCCGCGTCTGTCAGGGACCCAATCCCGATAGCTACAAAACCCATATGAGAAATTGACGAATAGGCTATCCTTCTCTTGAGATTACGCTGACTCATGGAAGCTAGAGAAGCATATACGATTTGAATTGCTCCGAGCAATAGTAACCATGATCGAAGGGAAAGATGCGCATGAATTAGTACCTCCAAATTAATCCGAATCAACCCGTATCCCCCCATTTTCGATAATACTCCAGCTAGTAACATGCATGTACTATAATGTGCCTCTCCGTGAGTATCTGGCAGCCAACTATGAAGGGGAAATATTGGTAACTTCACCGCATAGGCAATTAAGAAGCCTAAGTAGGGGGCAATTTCTGACGAGATGGGATATGGCTTATCCACTAAAGCTTGAATAGCAAAAGAGGGTACTTCGTTCCCATAGAAACTCATGGTTAAGGCTGCTATCAAAAGGAAGATGGACCCACCGGCTGTGTATAAAACAAATTTCGTGGCCGAATATGGACGTCTCTTTCCGCCCCATAGGCATAGAAGTAGATAGACTGGAATTAGTTCTAGTTCCCACATGAAGAAAAAAAGCAAGATGTCACGGGAAACAAACAAACCAATTTGACCACTATACGTAACTAGCATCAGAAAGTAAAATAGACGTGTATTGCGGGTGATCGGCCAAGCCGCTAAGGTTGCCGAAGTAGTTACAAAACCCGTAAGTAAAATAAGACTCATGGAAAGTCCGTCGAGACCTACTACCCAATGAAAATTGATGGAATTTATCCAGCTAAATATTTCTATTAGCTGAATGGGTTGGGAATTAAATTGGAAGTGGCAATAAAAGATATAAGTAATCATCAAAAATTCCAATATGCAGATACCCGGAGTATACCATCGAATGATTCTGTTTCCATCACGAGGAAGTATTGGAAGCAACAAACTGGCAAAAATTGGAAAAAGAACGATCGTTGTGAGCCAAGGTACATTACTCATCATGAATAGGAGATAATTAATAAAAAATACTTTTTGATACAGAAAAAACTACGCGGGTCGATTATGACGACTCGTACTCGCACTTCGCAAGTCCCGAAACTTTGAGTACGAGTCAAAATAATCTAACAATTACCTCTTCTGATCCGTCACTAGTAGGCTAACCCCATACTGCGGGTAGTTTCAGCCCCTAGATAGACACGTACGCTCAAAAAATCTGTTGGACAAGCGGATTCGCATCTTTTGCAACCTACGCAATCTTCTGTTCTAGGAGCAGAAGCTATCTGATTTGCTTTGCAGCCATCCCAGGGTATCATTTCTAAGACATCCGTGGGACATGCTCTTACACACTGGGTACAGCCGATACATGTGTCATATATTTTCACTGAATGTGCCATTGAGTCTATTTACTCCTATTAAATTTGCATACCAATTCTTCTTCTTCTTAGTAAAAAGGTTGAAATGAGACTTCTTCATATTTGTCCCTTCCTTTTTTATATTTGTTCCTTATGTAGATACTTCTTCTTCGCGCTGGGTTAACCATTTTTACCTTTTTCTAAATCTACCCGATCGGATCCCATTTATTTCTTTTTGATACTGGCCTCCTCCTTTCGAAGAAGGAGTTGTTGACTACTTATAAAATACAATGTAAGGTATTAAGCCAACTTAATGAATCGAGATAATCTAGTTGGGCACAAAATCAATTAGATTGGTAAAATCACTTCATCTATTTATCAGTCACCATTTTAACAGATTAAATTGATCGATACGAGTAGATCTCCAATTTCGTTGAAGAGAAAGGGCGATAGATAATCCGGTGGCAGCCTCGGCAGCTGCAGCAGCTATCACGAATATGGCAAATATTTCCCCCTCCGCTTGCTTATCTTCTAGTAAATTTGAAAATAGAATAAAATTTAGATTAACTGCATTAAAAATTAACTCAAGACTCATAAGTGCCCTAACCATATTTCTACTTGTAATTAAGCCAAAAAATCCGACACACAAAAGGTAGGTACCTAAAATTAGTCCGTATTCAAACATGATTTATTGAAGTCCCCCCAAAAAATTTGATGAGTCAATTTCATCATGAACTTATATTTTATATATAGTAGGAATCTAGGGTTAATCAGAAAGATTAAAAATTTTTGCGAGGTGGTGAAAAAGATGATTTTTTATCAGTTGTAATTGTGTCCTCGTCCCGCGCTGAGTTGATTGCTCCCACCAAAGCAACTAGAAGAAGTATTGAAAGAAGCTCAAACGGGACTAAAAATTTACTAAGTAATGTATACCCGAGTTGGTGAACGTCAATCCTGGGTATATCTGTCAAAAGAGTCTCCGATTGATTAACGAAACTGATACCGAACCAACTTTTATTATAAATGGTACCAACCAGTGCCAGAAATAGTACTATGCAAGCTCCTGAGGTGGTGAAATACCCAACACCCCAAGTATCAGAACCAGATTGAGCCGATTTTTCGGTAACCATTGCAGCAGACGCAATTAATACATTTGTAGCTCCTACATAAACAAGCGGTTGTGCGGCAGCTACGAAATCAGCATTCGATACGAAGTATGATAAAGATATACAAGTAGAAACCAACCCCGAGGAAAAGGCAGAGTAAGCCGCGTCAGCAAATAATATTGTGCCCAAACTTCCTAGTAGAATACCCAATCCTATTAGTGACAAAATAAATTCATGAATTAATTCGGATAGATTCATTGGACGCAACTACTTAAATGTCTCATGGTATTTCTATTTGTACCTCGTGTTTTCCTTTCTTATTTCAGTTACAAATAACCAAAAAAATCCATTCATTTTTCGGGATATCCAATTAATTTACAGGTAATTAATTAGATTTTCGATTTTTTATCCTAAACCTTCTTTTTAATAATTAAAAGGTTAATTAAGTCGAAATCACTTGAGTCGAAAAATCTTGAGATATGGAAAGAGGTAGACGACCCAAAGCCGTTTGATCTTGGTTTAGTTCATGACGATCATAGCTAGAAAGTTCATATTCTTCAGTCATTGACAAGCAATTTGTTGGGCAGTATTCGACGCAGTTTCCGCAAAAAATGCAAACTCCGAAATCGATGCTGTAGCTTCTTAACCGTTTTTTCCTAATATCCTTCATAAGGATCCAATCTACAACTGGCAGATTAACCGGACATACTCTGACGCATACTTCGCAAGCAATACATTTATCAAATTCAAAATGGATGCGTCCACGAAATCGTTCAGATGATAAATTTTTTTCATATGGATATTGAACAGTTATAGGTGAACGATTCAAATGGTCTAACGTAATTGCGAAGCCTTGACCTATGTATTTTGCAGCTTCTATGGCTTGTTGTCCATAGCTTCCAGATTCAATTGGTGTAGAAAACATAGAATAAAAAACCCCAGCCTACTACTTGTCTCCGGTACAAATAAACTTACATGTATGGGGGAGAAAACAAGTCGTATATATGTTTACCTTCCTTTTTAATAAATTAAAAAGATTTGACTTAAACTGAAGCTGGGGAGGAAAAGGGAGGGCTAGCTTAGTAACAAAAGTTGAAACGAAGCTGTCGGTAACAAATTTCCCGAAGCAACAGGCAGAAGAAATTTCCATCCAAGGTTTAGTAATTGATCTATTCTTACTCTAGGTAAAGTCCATCTTGTTAAGATGGAGATAAATATAAATAGATAGCATTTTGTTAATGTGGTGATAATACCCAACCCCGACATCAACACATGAGAAGACTCGCCGCTACAATCTGAAAGGTAGGAATTCTGTCCAAGATTTTCAAGGAAGGGAATTGAGGAATCCCATCCACCCAGATATAAAATTGTTACAAATGGTGAGGAAGCCGACAGATTTGAGTGAGAACCAACATAAGATAGACCAAATTTTATTCCTGAATATTCAGTCTGATAACCTGCAACTAGTTCTTCCTCTGCTTCTGGCAGATCAAATGGTAGCCTCTCACATTCTGCTAATGACGAGATAAAAAACGCTATGAATCCTATAGGCTGACGCCAAAGATTCCACCCCATAAAACCATATTTAGATTGTGTTTCCACTATATCAACTGTACTCAAACTACCAGATAAGGGTAGTCGGCGGACCCCCCCCCCCCCTCCCGCCTCTAATTCGAAACCGTACATGAAATTCCAGTTTCATACGGCTCCTCATCAATTTTAGAGAGAGATGTTAGCAGTACATATTACTACTTGTAGTTAAGGTAGAAATTACCAACTTAGATTAATGAGATTCTGTTTGCCGCGACAAAATAGTTGCTTCCGAATCTATCTCAACCTCATATTCTCCTTTGGAGGTTGCGACCTGTTGCGAAACTAAAAATTATCAAGTTCAACATATATCTTTAGCACTTCTAAGAAGAACCAATGGAATTACTTTCAGTTCCATTTTCAAATGGAAGTAGAAGCAACCAAGTTTCGAGCTGAAATTGAAAAAGCTTGTAATCAAATTTGTGATCACCAAATTTCCTGTGGGGATTACTTCGTTCCAAGTGGTTATCGTCGCAGTGAACAGGACTATACTCGAGACTGAAATAGGTTGGATGTACCACCCAGCTGTCCCTACCAAGACTGAGTCCACCTTATGTAAGTAGGAGAAGCCGGTCAAAATATTCTTTTTAACTACATCAGTATTCAAGTTGCCACTAGTTGTTACCAAACTAGTTGTTACCAAACTAGTTGTTACCAAACTAGTTATTACCAGAATTACTTGCCTCCACCTGGCAAATCTCTTGTGCATATTGGTGTTTCTTACCGCTCACTTTTAGCTAATCCTAAGGGGGTCGAAGAATGACTACCTGTTCCCGCGTCAAGTCTGAAGGTATTCTAGACTTGGGGTGAAGTGGCATCTACCACTCGGATCTGCTTCTACGCCCGTACATGGGGTATGGGCTTCGAACCCGTGACGGCGAAAACGCCGTTTGATCTCACCCAAAAAACTATTTGGTTTATTACCTAACAATAAATACCTTCATACTATCTAGTAGTAGCTATATATCCCTATTTATTATTTTTGTTGAGCGAGTCACACGTAGGGATGCAGATGATATACACAAAGCCAGGGGGATTTCGTAACTGATAGATTGGGCAGCGGCCCTGAGGCCACCTAAAAAGGAGTATTTGTTATTTGAGGAGTATCCTGCAATAAGGAGACCCAAGGGTGTGACACTTGAAACGGCGACCCAAAAGAAAACACCTATAGCCAAATCAGATAAGATGATACCTTGGTTAAAAGGTATTACCAAGTAACTTAGTAGGACTGGTATTGCTGCAACGGCTGGTCCAGCGGCAAAAAACCAGGCATCACCCTTAGATGGAATAATGTCTTCCTTTAATAAAAGTTTGATTCCATCTGCTAAGGATTGAATAATTCCCAGTGGACCCGCATATTCAGGTCCAATACGTTGTTGTACACCCGCAGACACTTTTCGCTCAAGCCACACAATAACCGATACTCCTATCGTGACTCCCGTAACTAGAATAAGGGTATAAACTAGAATCCAAATTAATTCGAAAGATTTTGTTGCAACTTCCAACTCATTAAATAATTTAACTAATTGTTTCCCATAAATTTCAATATAAGTTGCCATTTCAGCGGTCAACCTCTCCCATAATGATATCTATACTACCTAGTATTGTCGTGATATCTGCGAGCTTCATTCCTTCTAGTAATTGGGGAAGAATTTGCAAATTTATAAAACCAGGTGGACGAATTTTCCATCTCCAAGGGAAAACGCTGCCATCTCCAACCAAAAAAATTCCCAATTCCCCTTTAGGGGCTTCTACTCTTACGTAATGTTCTTGTTTAGGTAACTTCGAAGTAGGGGAAGACTTCTTCCCAACGAATTGGTAGTTGAAACCACCCCAATCTATTTCTTCCTTTCGTTGGGCAAGACGTCGACCTTCTAAATTTTCATATGGACCTCCTGGAAGAAGTTTCAGTGCCTGCTTAACAATATTTATGGATTCCTTCATTTCGTCAATTCGTACCAAGTAGCGCGCCAGGGAATCTCCCTCCTCTTGCCACTTAATCTGCCAATCTAGATTGTCGTAACACTCGTAGTGATCGAGTTTGCGAAGATCCCATTGAACTCCCGAAGCTCGTAATACAGGTCCAGATAAGCCCCAACTGATAGCTTCTTGTCTACTGATGAAACCTACCCCCATTACGCGTCTTAGAAAAATGGGATTTTTCGTAATTAATCGCTCATATTCATGAATTTTTGGGAGGCAATGATGACAGAAGTCTAAACATTTGTCTACCCACCCGTAAGGTAAATCCGCAGCAACCCCTCCGATTCGGAAGTAGTTGTGCATCATTCGCATGCCGGTAGCAGCTTCAAATAAATCATAAATCATTTCCCTTTCTCGAAATATGTAAAAAAATGGAGTTTGCGCACCAATATCTGCCAGGAATGGTCCAAGCCATAACAAATGCGAAGCTATTCGGCTTAATTCAAGCATAATTACACGTATATAGCTAGCTCTTCCGGGTATTTGAATATTAGCCAGCTTCTCCGGTGCATTGACTGCTACTGCTTCAGCAAACGTAGTGGCTAAATAGTCCCATCTTGTTACGTACGGGAGATATTGCGACGTGGTACGGTTCTCGGCAATTTTTTCCATTCCTCGGTGCAGATACCCCAAAATTGGTTCGCAATCGGCAACATTCTCACCATCTAAGGTGACAACAAGCCGAAGAACACCATGCATAGATGGGTGATGGGGGCCCATGCTTACTGTAACCGGATCTAGTTCTTTAAAATGCATACCTGTAAATCATTTCCTTTCCTTCCAGTAAATATCATGGTATCTAGCTTCGCCAAAATTAAGTTGTGCCAACTATGACACGTTAAAGTGTTAAACCTCTATTTAATAATCAAGGCTTTCTCAAACCCCGAATACCTGAAGTTTTTGCAACTTTGGCATATAGGAGTGTATTATCATCAGATAAATAAATTAAAAGACGTTTACGTTTACCAAGTAATTTTCGTAAACCTCTTCGAGATGAGTAGTCTCCAGGATGTGATTCCAAGTGGGAGGTTAGTTTCAAAATCTGATGAGTCAAGTAGTAAATTTGGGAGGCGGTGGATCCGGTATCTTTATTTCCACCGACTAGCTGTGCATCAATAGATTTACATCTGTTCGTAGTAGTAATATTAATAATAATAATTACGATTGCTTGCTCCACCTCAAATTGATTATAAACTATTTAGTCATCAGTCGCAGCAATATTGCCTTGGCCGAAAATGAAGTCTGATGTTTTCATGTGTAGATATGGCACCCCATCGAAGGATGGGTGTGGGCTTCTATATTTCACCTACAAATAGTTACGTCTCTTGCCGCGACTCACGTTAGATATATTGTGTAATTAATTGAAATTACCCATGCAGAGATTACTCCAATTAATTACACATACATTAAAAGCTTCGTGTCCCGCTTAATATCTCCTTTATTTCGTCGATGCCAAATAATAGGATACATTCGAAGTTTAAGCATTGTAAATCGGCTCCCGGTAGTAACGTCGAAACAGAATCTGCCAGTGCAGGCTAATTCTTCAAGACGGTGGCTAGGCCACATAAATCGCTTAATCTCTTGAACACCCCCTAGTTCCAAAGACTCATATCCTTCGCTGCCTCGGATGCGGCGAATCTTCGAGGTAGAATCAAAATTGGAGTCGAAATAGTGTGCCCCCAATTTTGGAGACCTCGAAATTAGCAAGGATCGAAGGAATCGGAATTCCCGTCGACGTCGCGCAAGCAAAAGATCTTCAAGATTATAAACATGAGATTGCTTTTTGTTTACTTCCTTGGCAATAAGTGACAATTTCGAAATGTAGGTATCGCTGTAGACTCTTTTGTACAGCCTTTTCCCGACTCTACTTCTCAATCTAAACCTGAATTTTACCAGGGGATTAATTATTTTATATAATAAACTTTGGTCATCAAGTAAGATCGATAAACGATGAGCTGAAAGAACAGACAGATCATAAAAAAGGTCAAAGTTTGTTGTTGCATCAAAATATAGGTCTAATAGATCGGAATCTACATTGGTATTCGCGCAAAGTGTGACGAGGTCGCGGTCATCTTCCAACATTCTTACGGTAGCTGCCAGACCTCTCAAATTTTCCAGTTTCGCCTCAGATTTCCATTTCCACTGAAATAGATAATCCATATCTTCTCTTTCGTCTAACATTACTTCGTACAGCTCATCAGCTACTTTTTGAAATCTACGAGTTACGTCTAGTACTATCCCGTATGTAGTATTATCCCTCAAAATAGGATCTATGGACCCCCTTCTCTTATTTTTGAAGGGGCTTCTTGTTTCTGCAAAATCTGTAACTAGCCACGGCATTAAATCAAATTTAGAGTTAAATTTGATTTCCAAATTGGAAGTGCAAAAATTAAGTAATTCATTCATTCCCTTCCGCTTCACTTTAGTAATTCTCGAGATACGATTTTCACAGTAAAACTTCTTTTTTAGAACATCTTGTCGGATAGAAAATTTTTGTACATCTCCACTTTGTACAAAATCAATCAAACTTTGTAATAGATATCTACGCTTGCGGAGCTTACTGAGGTTTCTAACCCGATCCCTAAGGAGGGGCTTTTTGTCATATATAGAATAATTATGTAACTTGCCTCTAAGGACGTAAAATTCTCGTTCATTTGCAAATCTCTCTTCGACCTTAGTGAATTCGTTCAATAAATTGGAACTAGTTTTCCATCTGAAAGGTGCGACGTCGCGCCAAAGTATTAGCGGCAAGTTGTGGTTGGAGAAACAGTCTAACCATTTATTCCAATTATTTGTGTCTAGATCACATAATCTCTTCAAAAATCCCCATTCTTCTATACATTTCAAAACATGTTCATTGAAAGATTTATTTGCAACTTTGTTAGTTGTTTTACCATTATCAAGTGAAATGCTTGCGCAATTACTTATCTTATCCGGGCTTGAAATGGTTGACTCGTACTCAACGAGAAGCTTCGAGTAATTTTGCAAACAAGTCGAAGATTGCTCAAACTTGTAAGAGTTTAAATTATTATCCCAGCATCTGCTACTTCTAGTTCCTCCTCCAATACCGCCTCCGCCACCAGTTGAGAGGAAATTTAGTTTCAAGCTTTTTTTCACGCCTAGATCCCAAATACTGTCATAGAGATCAGCTTGAGATAACCATTGACTTTTATCAAATTGTGACAATCTATTTTTGGATCTGCAACAAACTAAATCTCCCTTTTGAGTAGCATCAACAACTTCTACTAATTGTGTGCATAATTTGGCAAGTTCGCTACAGTAACAACGTAAATCTCTGCTAATTTTTAAATACGAAATGGATGCCGCAAAATTGGATTTTTCAATCGCTTCTGCAAAAATTACATGTAACTTCACAGCCACTTTTTTAGAACCTGCTAGTTCTTCCTCATCAATTTTAGTAAAATTGGTGAGGTTTGTATCTTCCAATCTGTAATTTGAAGTTGATTCATAAGTCTTAGCTAGTTCAGTGTTCGGTTGATCTACGTTCACCCCCGAGTCTGGTGGATTTGGTAATCCGGTTACGTAATTATCCGCGACAAATTTTTTACCAGCTGATTTTTGATTGACTAGTTGCTTGTCACTATTACCAGCTAGTTGTACTTCCCCAACGATAGTAATAGATTTCCCATTTAGTCTGTCAAAATTTGAATTTAAGTCCGCTACTTCCTTTGTATCGTCACCAAGCACCGGCTTTACCTGAGTATTATATGTTGAGACAGGTTCAGCTGAGACCCCCCTAGCTTTGGGAAATAGGTTAAACTCTTTTAATAAAATTAAACTTGGTTTGAACAATTTTTCCAACTTGAAATTGGAGTCAAGAAAAAGATAGATTTGACTAACTGCTAGCGAAAACCTCTCCCTGCAAATTCGAATAAGTTCCTCCCTTACAGGCCTCCAGAATGATGGTTGTTTCTGAATATTTCCAAAAGGTATATCTGTCTGATATCCCAAAGCAGTTAAATAAGTAAATTTAGGCCTTTTTTGTCTCAACTTCTGCTTGTTTTTCGACATCTGACTCCCAATTGATTCAATTTCCAGATATTTATTCCGAAGAGTCAGCATCTTCTTCTTGCCAGCGAGGTGCCAAGGCTTCAGCCGAAAGGGATACGCTATTTTGATCTGTATACCCTCCCTCAACCAGCGCGGGGGAAGTTGATCCTGCGAAAACTCTTCACCATCAAATGTACAATTAATATGAATTTCTTTTTTCCACTTCGTCCAGTCTTTATTCCATTCAGAATTTTGCCGAAGCAAGATACGACCAATAGTTTTAAAAACTATAAGTATAGGTAACTTTACAAACTTGCGAAATCTTGACTGAAAAACCAGCATGTAACCCCTTCCATTATGAATGGGAACTACGTCTGATCTAGCTGCTACAGCTGAACGAGCAAGTCTCGACTGGCTTAAATCTTTTTCCGTCAATGCTGGGGAAGTTAGTTGCTGCACAAACCGGTAATCCGTAACCTTCTTTGAGTCAGTAAGCAAATTTTCGGTCTTCGGATCCATTAGACGCTCAACGGGTAGTTGAAGTAAGATCGGTACTTCTATTAATCTGAGGAAAAAAGCCGAACGAACTTTCTCTTGAAGTGCCTTCCATAGCAATGTTTTTCGTCTTCTGGATCGCATAGATCCCTTCAAGAATTTTCGGCGAAAGTCTGATATTCTTGCATATCGTTTCACTAATTTTGCTGATCTGGGTTTTCCCTTTGTAAACGTGAAACCAACATTCCGTAATTTTCTGTGACGGATATCACCGTCTGCTCCCGGAAAATCAAATTCAGGATCAAAATATAGTTCGTTATTGCGAGCTAGATTTGCACGTAAATCTTCGACATCGTAGGGTGTGCATACTCCTTTCTCCACAGTTCGAGAGCATCTCCGACCGTTTATTGAAAATCTATTTGCTAGGAAAATTTGATCAAACTTGTAGCAATTTTTATCTTGCGTCATGTAAGTTAGAAATAACGCTCTATCTTCGGAATCCAAATTTGTTATTTCCTCCCAAGTGACAACAAACCCGGATCGAGATCCTATTCCCTTGAGAATTTTCTGCACGTCATAGTCATACAAAACTCGATCTTTGAACATAAAGTGGAATATACGTCGAGCTCTTACTGGCAAAGTTTCCCACGGAAGAAGATTCATGCTGCCTCGTCTTAATTTCCGATTCTTTCTGGACATCCAATTTTTGATAGAATTCTCCCTAGTTGTGGCGCTACCCCTTGCCCTTCTAATCCTTCTTCTTCTCTCCAAGTCATTCCAGTTCCATCTAGCCAAATCTAACTCATCTCCTGTTAGAAATGTTTGTGGGATTGGAATTCGCATACGTAAATTACTAATAAAAGGGTCGTAAACATAGGGTACTCTCTTTTTATTACCATCTATCAAGCGACTTCTCCCCTCTATTGTTTTTGAAAAGGGAAATCCAATATCTAATAATTGAACTCGATCTATTAATTCTTTTTGAAATATTTTGCCCCTTACTACGTTTTGCAAAATCCAACTTCGATATGAAAATTGGGTCCTCACAGATTTGTAGGGTCTCGCCGTAGATTTCTCCAACTATTTCTCAAAAATCGACGAACTAGGCGACGCCGCAATACATAACCTCCGTCTTCCATCAGTTATACACCTCTCGAAAAAATACATAGATGTTTTCCCTTTGTAGAAGCTGCTACCATCGGATCGACTATTTCTGATAAATCGACTACTTCGATTTTCTCTGGAAGGATCGGAAGAAGAAGTAGGCCACGGCTTGAAAAGCCACCACAAAAGATCCGAATATTCAGCAATTTCCCAGAAAGACGTTTCCTTATCATGGGGTTCATTCGTGAACTTCATAGTCCAAGAAGGAACTGGAGCTCTACCTAAATAGATCGACGCATTAAACGCAAAAATAATACTAAAAGTTGTATAGATGGCACGTTTTACTAATATATATAGTAGTGGCGAATCTTTTCTCACACGAATCAAGAGGAACTTGGACAAGTAATTGAACACCATGTGACCAGTTAACCAGCCCAAGAAGCTAGTTATTACAAATATTAGATTGTTGCTGTAACGGAAAAAGAGGAGGTACGCCAATCTACTCAATACAGGATTTGGGAGCAAGACGGGATTCAAAATTTGAAACAAGAAACTATTGAGAAATAAGCTAATTAAGCGTGAATCGCGCAACGAGGTGACGGGACGCAAAATCTGATAATCTGGTAAGTCATTAATTGTTAGACGAAATAGAACCATGTAAGGTATTACCACAATAGTTAGCAGGTGTGGTTTCGATAATAAAATATAGATTGGTGAACAATATATTGTCGAAGTAATTGCTAACTGTGCCAGCATCGAACCACTGAGAGACACAAGACCGCTCAAATTTCCCCCCAGAAGAAAGGCCCTTAGACACAAAATCTGGGAAGGTCCAACGGGCAGTGTCGCTAAAAACCCGTAGTATATTCCAAAAAGTATATAAGGACTTATCAACTTCAACCCAGTTAATGACAAACTATTTAATATATTTATATTCGTTGTAGTCTTTTTGATATACGAGTTTATCGTTCCCCCTGTTTCTACTTCTTCACAACTTCGACTGGCCACCCAGATCTTCCGATCGCCCAGCTTTCCCCATCTCTATATTTAACCTTCTGATGTCCATATGAATACCATATACATTATACGCACAAATGTAAACTAATACAACTGATTCTGGAAGGTCAATTACGAATTTGGAATAAAAATTTTACTTCGTCAAAAAAATTGGAATTTAATTTCTTAATCGTAGAAAGAGATAGAATTAACAAATTTTTGATTAAGAGCTTCTGAAATTGACTACATAGATATTTTTTCATAATGATTAATTTAATTTTTAAATTTTAGTAATTATTTTATAACTACTAACTTTGTTGAACATCTAATGTCTGTCTCGACAAGCTACGGCAGTCTGATACGGAATCGCCTCTACGTCGCAGCGGACGAGTGACTAGTTCAGGAGCATCTCTCGCATTAGCAGATCCATGGATTTGCGCAAATGTAAATTCGACCGACCATTTAGTGTCTATATCTCTAGCCTCCGAAGGATTAGCATGAGCCATTCCAGTAATTGCCAAGTCTGGTTGCAACTCATGCATACGCTGTACCTGACTATAATTGTCGGGCTTCTCAACAATGCGAGGCATGGGTCTTTTCATCTTCTTACAAGTCTGCTGCAAGAACAACAGCTCCGCAGCCTGATATCGTTTATCTATATAAGGAATACCTACTTCGTAAACAACCATTCCGCATCGAATTAAAAACCTTGCTATAGAAATTTCCAGTAGATTATCTCCCATGAAAGAAACAGATTTACCAGTTATTATTTCGAGATAATCAATCAGAATTTTCCAGATTTGATTTTCTCTCTCCTCCAAACCATCCGGTTTTACATCAAATACTGAACAAATCTTTTCTATCCAGGCACGTGTTCCATCGGGACCAATAGGAAAGGGTGCCCCGATCAGCTGGCATTTCCTCCGACGCATCGATGCCGTCGCCGTCCGGCTCAAGAAGGGGTTTACTCCGCAGACGTAGACACCTTCGCCTAAAGCGGGAAGTTCGTTGTATTTCTGCGAGGGTAGCCAACCCGATACAGAAATAGATTGACGTTTCAATTCCAAATTCAATTGGGAAGCTACACTTGAAGGTAGAGATCCAAAGAGCACTAAACTGCATCTATTTAATCCGAGCTTTTCGTCGAAAAATTTGTTGCTTGGGCTGACGTCAGCTGCGACAAGCTTAGCCACGTCTCCTTCTTGGAGGTTCGTAACACGAGGATGAAATTCTGGACATCGATGTGTCATGGCTGCCAATACGGTATCCTCCCCCTGGGTGAAAGCATAATCCAACCCGTTTGCTCGTGCAACTACAATTGGTATTCCAATTTGTTTCTCCAACTTAGGTGCCATGCCCTCCAAATCCATTTTTATTATCTCTGTGGTGCAGGTGCCAATCCAAATAATCACACTAGGATTTCTATCACTTTTCACTCGTAAGCAAATTCTTTCTAATTCCTTCTGATCGTTTAACTGAGCTGAGATATCTCCCTCTTCTGATTCCGCCATTGCGTAACGAGGTTCTGCAAAAGTCATGACTCCAGGGGCATTCTGTAAAAAATAACCGCGAGTTTTTGTACCTACTACTAGAAAGAAGCTATCTTCAATCTTTTGGTACAGCCAAGCTACGCAACTGATGGGGCAGAAAGTGTGATAATTACCAGTTTCGCACTCAAAAGTAGGAATATCGGAAGTTTTCATGAAAGTGTTTCTTTAGAGGGGTATAGATGTATGTAAATGTCTAAATGAAGATGATGTAATTGTTTTAATATTAAATTATTGCAAAATCAAGCGCAGTATCTTGCTGATTTTGTCGAGTTTTCTCTTCTTTCTCCAAATTGGGATTTAAGTAGAAGTCAGATAGTAAGCTAAATAATTCTCTATCTGGAATTTCTCGCGGTACAACTCCCTCTGGTTTAGATAAAGTTTAATCTGCTATATTTGAATAAAAGTCACAAACAAAATTTAAATTTGGTTGGCCTTCAGCCATTTCAAATAAAGTTTTTCCCTTTACCCTAGAAATACGAATATCTTCCACTAGAGGTAATACCTCCAGTACAGCCATTGGGCAGGCTTCCACATATTTATCAATTAAGTCTCTTTCAGATGTTCGGTTTCCCACCAAACCGGCTAGTCGCAAGGGATGAGTATGCGCCTTTTCCCTGACCGATGCGGCGATACGATTTGCTGCAAAAGGAGCGTCGAATCCATTATCAGTTATAATGATACAATAATCTGCGTAATTGAGTGGGGCAGCAAAACCCCCGCAAACTACGTCTCCCAAGACATCGAATAATATAATATCGTATTCATAAAATGCGTTTAATTCTTTCAATGGCTTGACCGTTTCTCCCACGACATATCCTCCACAGCCGGCCCCTGCGGGGGGCCCGCCTGCCTCGACGCAATCTACCCCGCCATAACCTTCATAAATTACATCTTCCGGCCATACATCTTCATAATGATAATCTTTTGATTGTAACGTATCTACAATTGTAGGTATCAAGAATCCCGTAAGAGTGAAAGTACTATCATGTTTGGGATCACATCCAATTTGTAGTACCCGCCTTCCCCGCCTAGCTGAAGCTATTGATATGTTGCAGCTAGTTGTTGATTTCCCAATTCCGCCCTTGCCGTAAACTGCTACTTTCGTTTCACGAAGCTCCAATTCATCTTCATTTCTCCCGACTATTTTTCATCTTCCCCATCTCCATATCTCCCCTTTTTGTTCCTCAACAATATTACTTGTTTTTACGCCACGAGCGTAGGAGAATCCCGCGGCTATTCTACCACGCTTCCTGGAGGGGGGGGAATAGGAAGTACTAATTAGTAACCGATCGACACAGATCGTGTGGGGGGGGGCTTGTGGGATTCATCTCAATCGACCGGTTGCCCCCCCCTCCTATCCCATGATTGGGGGACCCCTCCATTCAAATGGGGTTGCTATTGCCACCGCCTCCTACTATAATGAAGGTTGGAGTATACGCAAAGTCTACTTCACAACATGTCGGGGGAAGCTTAACCTGTTACAGGTTTAGAAGCGGTTCAAAGAACAAAGGTCTTTGAGTGTGTACGAGACTGAATTCCCTGCGACTTTCCTCGGTAGCTCAGCGGTAGAGCAGTCGGCTGTTAACCGATTGGTCATAGGTTCGAATCCTACCCGGGGAGATTCGTCCAAATCTACGTCAGTCAATAATTCCTACTAATTGGGTTGGGTAGTTGCGTCTCCCCCATATGCCAAATCAAATCGCGTTGAACCATGACCCACCAACCAGTGAATGAATGATTCACTATCATGCTTACTTCCAGCCCTAACAATTGAATAAAAAATGATTTCTCACCCCCCCCCTCAATTCCGGCGTATTGAATGGTTGGAATGAGCGAATCAATAAGTCATTTTTTGGGGGGGGTAAATCCGCAATTTTGGGAAGGATCTATTCCAAGAGTGATGTCAAGAAGCGGTTTTGCAAAATAAATCCCTATGGAATAAGCTATTGCTTTTTCTCAATCTTCTTTCTAAGCAAAAAGACTCATGAAATGGCCTTAAGTTCCTTAACTATTTGAGATGCTACGACGGAATTATTTCTATAAGTGGAAGTAAAATATAGATCTTCCTTTTACTGATTCGGCTCCTAATTTTATTGCTAAAGATCCAGACAGAATGAAGGGTATCTAAGATTTGTTCTATGAACTTTCGTGAAAAAATTGTTTTGTAGTTCGATCCGGTGATGCCCCACCAAACCGGAACGGGTTGAATAGATAGAAATAAATTTCAAGCAACATATTATAGATAATAAAATCCGGAACTGGGCAACAGTTTCGCCTCATCCATTTGTTTCTATGAACCAGAAGCCTAAACCGAATAAATCGCTCTGGAAAATCTTCTGCTACCACGTAGGAATCAAAGCGAGCGGGATTAAATGTCTGCGGATATTGCAGATGTATATCCATAAAGGAAGTTTCTTTGACGTATTCGGAATCTCGCTCCTCTTCATCATCCAAAGGTAGATTATTCCACCGCTTAATAGATGAGTCAGGTTTCAATTTCGGATTATCTTCACTATAGAGAAAGAAATCTTTAATCTTTTTATTTGACCTTTTATTAAGGTGCTGCCTTCTCATACCGTAAATGGTATAAAGCCTCCGCGCCAGCTTTTTGGTCGGCAACAGGCTGCGACGCGAGGAAGGAATGTTAGGATCTGGTTGGAACAGAAGCATGGGGTCCCAGATGAAGCGCCCCCCGAAGAGTCGAGTCGTTTCATCTAATCGACTACAGTGTGTTTCATATTCATTGGAGGAGTCGCCGGATATTCCCAAATCGAGAAATTGCTCGCGTAGCAACATATTATCCAACCGGTTTTCCAATCTTTGAATCAATTTATCTGTTACATTAGTCGCAGATTTTTCAAAACTAAATAGATATCCGCTTTTGTCACACCATTTACTTTTGTCACCCTTAATCTTATTGAATTCGAAATCTTGTTGGGGTATATAATTCCGATTTTGGTAAAGGAGAATTAGATTATACAAATGATTGGGTTCAGATGATACCCTCATCAATTCATAAGCTCCGCTTCGCAGGAAACGGAGACGCCAAGCCTTACGGGACCAAGTGATCTCGCGCGACACTTCCGTCGGACTTGAGTTTCTTAGCTCGGGTGACTGTTGCAGTTCGAAGTCGGTTAGACGGCTAACCCCCCCCCTTCTCATCAATTTAGAAGAACGACTTGTAGAGGTTACACCTGAACAATACTTGGGTTTACCGATAGGAACGTAGAAGGAAAGACTACTACTGCGTCGACTTCCGCCTCTACAAATTTCTGAACGTGAGAAATTAGTCGATAGGTTTTCCAGTACACCACAAGCTAGGTTCAAGTCATTTTCTACGAGTTTGTCAGTAACAATAAAATTCTCTCTCTTTCTCATACCCATTTGGAGCGAATCGCGAGCTACTAATCCAGCTAGTATCCCTAGGATATGCGAAAATAGAGTGAATTCATGAAATGTTGACTCGGTTATTGAAGGTTCCACATACCAGTTAGACAAATAATAAAATCGCATCTTTAACGCGTCACGACCAATATATGTATTCGTGAGATAAGTATCTATCAAACTATTCTTTGAAGTAACTTCCTCTATCTCGTGAGAAAAGATCTCCCATTCAGAACCGGATTCTATCCCATTGCCCATATCACTAGCAGCCGAATGTTGTCTATGCGAAGCTAATTCAATTGCGTCGCTACATATAATCTTACTTCTTTTGGAAGTACCTATTAATAACGCCTCATTAGCAAGAAAGAGTAGATCTCGTTTGCTATAACCCGTAGTTCCAGACCCAGTACCTTCAATAAGAGGAAGGGGCGGATTAGCCTCCATTTCGCAACCTTTGATACGTAATAGGATTGAGAATTCTTTCTGACGTTGATACCCGTTGGATTTTCGAAAATTTATTAATTAGTTTAACCGGTTCGGAGCTACTGGAGCTGGATCTATCCTCGCAGGTACGTGAGTCGTAGCCATAACAACATTCTTGCGGATGTTGGAATTGCCGCGCCTGTCACCAATACTTTTCAATATTTGGCAAAGTAAGAATTTGGGATCAGCTTCTAGCTTATGATACGAACGATGAATATTCAATTCGTGAATATCTTGAATCCATAGTGTACAGGGAGACATCTCTTTCGCCATTTCAAAGACGAGATTTAATCGGTGTACGCTTTCTTTCGAGATGAAATTTCCACGTACATTATTAAAGAAGGATCGGTTGTATATCAGCGTTTTCAGTGGTAGTTTCACCACTGGAAAGTAGGAATCGAATGCTACATCTCTAATAATGGAAGATCGGCCAGTTTCTATGGGTCCCACTAGCAAAATCCCTTTAGATGGTAATAATCCCGATTGGAGTGAGATAGGTATGTCATGACATGGCATAGTTAGTAGACTGCCTCTTCGTCTTGTTGTTACTGAAAATAGAATATTTCTCTCGAGGGCGGAAAAAGTCCACTTCTCCGCAGGATCCAACTTACGAATCTTGTGAGTCAATAGATCATTTTGCCAGAATTGCCGTAAATATGCCAAAACATTAGATCTTTCTTGTGGATAAGGTTCATGAGAAATCTCGTTGCTCGATAAATCATAATTGGAATTCAATTTCGACACATACCTATAAAGAATCTTATTCGTCACTAAATGTTGAGTCAGTAGTTCTTTCTTACTATCTAAGATATCAGAACTTTCTTCATGAAACATCCATGAATTGAGTTCATCTTTCACAAAGAAGAAAAAGATTATATTATTTAGATAATTCAAGAATCTATTCAAAGAATGGATTAGTAGATCTCTCGTTGACATTTAGCTTGTCGAAGGGGAATGCATTACCTCTTTCAAATAGGATCCGCGCGTCGGGTCTGTCAAATATTCAATAGTATTGAAACGTTTCCATGAATGAAAGGAATTGGAACCCGAAGCGGCAGACAAAGGGTGTTTGAATAATGCAAGAACAATTAATACTGAAAAGATGAAGTAATAAAAGATAGACCTATTGGAGAATTGAGATACTGGCCATCCCCCCGAATGTAGAATCTCCGCTTCATCAGGAATTTCTTCGAAAATGAGAAGACCTATCTCGGATACTATAGTATTGATGGAATCGTTGTCGAATCTCAATCCTAGGCTTCGCAGTCTTTGGAATAAGTAGGCTTTTGCGCCATCCACTACATCCTCAGCCACTCTTTTATAAATTCCAGGAAAATTATGAGTTGAGTCATAACTTATCTTAAGTACTATTTCTGGATATGTCTCTCCAATCAGATCGTAGAAGTATCTCCACCAGATGGGGGTAAAAAACCAAGGTATGTAATCTCTAAATAAGCTCCATTTTTCACCGATATTGTCTCTCCAAAAGATCCAAGAGATCTTATATCTGTTCAAATCTTTTAATAATTCATTGAAATTGATAGAGTGGAATGTAGCCTCCTTCCGGATAGATTGATCCGCAAAGTCTATATCTTCGTACGCAACCTCCTCTCCAATTGATTCTGCTAGAGATCTCGATGTTACATCGCTGCATAATGGGAGTCTTAGCGACCAATAAGATGTTTCCAATTCTTCCGGTTCCCAGAAATACTTAATAGACAAATTCTTCTGATAGACTCGATCCAATACTAGATTCTCGAGACGGGGTTGGGGTCGCCGATCCGACGATGAATCGGAGTTTATCGACGTCTTCTCCAAATAAACTCGATTGCTACTGCACGGATATAGAGATGATTCTATCGTTTCACGAGGAGATAAGTTCAAACTCGCCAGTAACCTCTTCAGATCCGAAATAGAATTAGAAAGTCCATCTGAATGAGTTACTGATGCTGCGGATTCATGCAGATTAGACAAAATAGATTGAATTGGTGTGAGTGCGTGACCAGCAACCTCCCCCGCTGTTTGTTTCGATAGATTGGGTGACAACGAATCTGACAGTTGGGGATGAGTCGATGAGGTGATATTGGATGAGATGATTTCATCTTCGGAGCCCACATAGAAGTTTTCTAAGACGTTGAGATAACTACCGTTGCATCTCCCAAGAAAGAGATCTTTTTTGATTCTCGGGATAAAGTTGCTTCCAGCGAAGTTCCGTATAGGTGAATCGTCTAGAAAGTTTAGTTTATCAACCTGATCGGAGATGTATCTTGAAATATTCTCACCCATATCTCTAGTTGAACCTCCCCCACGGTTTAAATCATCCAGAAACAGATTCCAAAATTGCCTCCCCGTAATGGAAAAAGCATCGCTTGAAAATCCTGCTCGGATAGATTCGATACGGGGCAACCCGGGAGAAATAGGATTCACTGCAGGTTCCAGCTCGGTCAAAGAGCCTACCAATTTCTCACTCATTAACAGTTTGGATTCAATGAATAAACTCTTTTTTCTCTCAAGAATTGTTTTGATAAAAAGGATCTGTTCATCAATGTAACCATCGAATAAACTTGATAAAAGATCAAGTTTCATGGGATCTATCTTGTTCAATTTATCAAGATCTATATCGTTCAATTTTTCGATGCAATAATCGATGGTATATATCGAAGCTTTCTGGCGAGTAATCTCAGCAACAATCATTTTATAAAGAAATAAGACATTGAGAAATCGATTAAAATAGTTTTTGCTCCGTTGATTGTTACTACCGAGACTGCCACCAATATTATTCAGCAATTCGTTTCTTATTATTGATACACGGCAAATTGATTCCTTCAAGTTTAAGACTTCCCTGACAGGGAAAGAAGACGAATCCTCGGTCGTATCGAGCCATCTATGCGCGTCTGACTGAACATTTTCATACTCATAATATTGAAATGGAATATATTCGTTCAATAGGCGCTCCGCGTTACCTTTCCATTTCAATACTCTTTATTCAGTTGCAATTCTTGTTGCACCGGTGTACCCCTCGATCCCCGCCCAGCCATTCAACCGATATTTGATTTGGGAGAAATAGTCAGTAGATAATGCGCAGAAATAGTCATAGAGGAGAGATATGTATGCTGAGTAGAGAGGTATGACTCTACCTCGTCCATACAATCTAACTAAAGAATATATTGAATGTATGTCATCCTTTTCTTTCAATTAGTTTGGAAAAGTAGTATTTTCACCTCGATTACTTATTTCTTCAGGTATACCTAAAGAAATTTGAAAATAGTTTGGAAGAATCTCATTGAGGTTGAGGTGTCTGCTACTCACTAGCCCAAGTTTTTTGCCATATATTTGAGTAAGTGGCATGTCGCCCTTTATTTTCAATTGAAATCCTTTCACAGATTTGACGCTACTACTAATGTCAATAACTGCTGCCCCATCAGAAATCAGATTTGATTTCTCAATTATTGGGAGAAATTCGATGAGTCGATTTATTAATCCATTTCTCATTTGTGAATAAGTGTGTGGAATGGGAAATTCTTCCCCATTTTTGCCATAATCTAATCCGGATATGCAGCCACGAAACGGCGTCGTTTTCTCACAAGATATAGATGAAGACAAGTTGGAAAAGGCTTCTCGCTCCGAGTAAAATCCCGATCTATCCCCCTGGTGATCTGCCGAATTTATGGATTCAAGTAACGCCTCGTCATGGGAGTTTAATACTACGGGACTTAATGAGTCGTTTCTCAATTGTGTTGCTTGTAACCGACCCGGATCTCGCTTGTTACGATTTTCCCAAAAGAGTAACAGGTCGAAATCACTTTGGTTGTTTCTACAAACTACCGTATAGTTATAGAATTTGAAAAACCTACTTGAATTTTGTAAACGCCTACCCCTACAAAATACTCGAATCTCTTCAGTCTCATCCTTGGATATATCTCTGCCAAGGAGGAAACCTCTCACTACGCACGCCTTCCATCTAACGGAAACCAAAGGAATCATCCCATCATAGCGAACTTGCTTCTCTTTTTTCGTCGAACCTGCATAAATATCTTCGTTCAAACCTAAGTAGTGGGAAGCAGGTATTCTCCTCTTTCTATTCCTTCCAACATATAAAGATCTTTCGAATCGTAGAAAGCAGTCACAGGAAAAATCAACAAGGTTTTCCGCTTGTTTTTTTCTTACTCCGTCACCCCCATTAATGACTCCCGTTAATACAACACTTGGTTCGATCAACCTTTTGTCACTCAAGCAATGCATAGATATTGGTATTGCTAGCAACAACAGCATCTCCAGGGTTACGCCACCATCTCTTTTTAGTGAATTACGCAGGTTGCGTGAAAATAGTGAACTTAGAAATCACAAGTCAGATAATCTAATAAAAGGTTCATAATTGGAAGATGGACTAATTAAAAATTCCTTGAGATATTGGTTTTTCAATGATTCGAAGAAGTGATCTAATAGAATGACTTCTATTAACTCCGAAATTTTAGATGAAAAATCTGGACTTCCTACTCTTTCTCTTGCCACCTCTTCTACCTTATTCTCTTTTTTCATATTAATTCTATGCAGTAGATACTATCTATTTCCCATATTTATTATACCAATAATCTTGAAAATTTCAAGATAGGATGGAATACATATTTCGAACGAGTCTAGTGATTTCTGTGAATAGTCGTATCCAAAACTGGAATTAGATATTAGATCGGGAATTCTAAATTGTTATTATCGAAGAGACCCACACATATCCCATCCACCTTAACTGTTCCTCTCTGTTCCAAGCAGAGCGATGGAATCGAATTACCCAATTGGATGGGCGAACGACGGGGATTGAACCCGCGCGTGATGGATCCACAATCCATTGCCTTGATCCACTTGGCTACGTCCGCCCCCTCTGCTGATTTATTTGACTCCCCCCGGACGTGAACGAGATCTATCCGTTAAGCAAGCTAGATAGGTCCTTCGGTTGATACACATCCATATTAACTGTATTTATGTGACAAGACGATAGAAAATCTTTGAAATGAGGAATGCACTCTTTCCTTTCCGTCCTTCGAAAGATTGGGGTGGAAGTTTACAAACATTCCGCAAATTAAAATGGGAAACTTCGTAATCTAGTAAATCACGGAAGGATATTGCAAATAGTTTTCAGAATTCAAGGTTGGAAACTGATAATTAATCATGAAATTGGGAGAAGCTGCTACCACTTCTTCCACCCCTTATACCGCACGAATCTCCATATCATTGGACACCAAACCTCCCCCTCTGAAGGAAGAGATTTGGCATCCAGTTGTGCTGGATAACCATACGGGTGTTATCCGTTTATAGAAGGAGCTTCAACAGAAGCCAAGTCTAGGGGGAAATTATGAGCGTTACGTTCATGCATGACTTCCATACCTAGGTTAGCACGGTTTATGATGTCAGCCCAGGTGTTTATGACACGACCTTGGCTGTCAACCACGGATTGGTTGAAGTTAAAACCATTCAAGTTGAATGCCATAGTGCTAATGCCTAAAGCGGTGAACCAAATACCTACTACAGGCCAAGCAGCTAAAAAGAAGTGCAGAGAACGAGAATTGTTGAAGCTAGCATATTGGAAGATCAAACGACCAAAATAGCCGTGAGCAGCTACGATGTTGTAGGTTTCTTCCTCTTGACCGAACTTGTAACCTGCATTAGCAGACTCATTCTCAGTTGTCTCTCTGATCAAACTAGAAGTTACCAAAGAACCATGCATAGCACTGAATAGAGAGCCGCCGAATACGCCAGCTACACCCAACATGTGGAAGGGATGCATAAGAATATTGTGCTCAGCCTGGAAGACGATCATGAAGTTGAAAGTACCAGAAATGCCTAGAGGCATACCGTCAGAGAAACTTCCTTGACCAATTGGGTAGATCAAGAAGACGGCGGCAGCAGCTGCGACAGGAGCCGAGTACGCAACAGCGATCCAAGGACGCATACCTAGACGGAAGCTAAGTTCCCATTCGCGACCCATGTAGCAAGCTACACCAAGTAGGAAGTGAAGAACGATAAGTTCGTAAGGACCACCGTTGTAAAGCCATTCATCGACGGAAGCTGCTTCCCAGATTGGGTAGAAATGTAACCCAATAGCTGCAGAAGTAGGGATTATAGCACCAGAGATAATGTTGTTACCGTATAACAAAGAACCAGAAACGGGTTCGCGAATACCGTCAATATCTACAGGAGGAGCTGCGACGAAAGCAATGATGAATACAGAGGTTGCGGTTAGCAGGGTGGGAATCATTAAGACACCGAACCATCCGATATAAAGACGGTTTTCGGTGCTGGTGATCCAGTCGCAGAAGCGACCCCATAGGCTTGCGCTTTCGCGTCGTTCTAAAGTTGCGGTCATGGTAATTTTCGGTTTTCAAGAGATAATTAGTGATTCCCCAGGCTAGTAAGCTTGTTATTCTAGAATATATCACAAAAACTTATCTGTGTCAACCAAAATTGATTGAGTCTCCATAATTCCCGGATATGGGGGCTTCTTCTCGATATCTCAAACAATTTTTACTCCACATGATGCGCGTCCCAATCAAATTCAGTCTCTGAGAAACTGGTCATGTGTCAAGCCTTTTTGCGAGGCACTCCGCAACTCTGCATCGGAACCCCCCCCCCCCCCGCTACCCCATTGGGAAGGGTCTAACAATTAACAACCTAAATAAGAAGTAGTTGCCAATCCCCACTTGTGGCTTAGACAGCCGTTATTCGTCGTTCACCCCTCACTCAACCATTTCTTCCTTCGTAGTGTCTTCTGATTCCCAGATAGTTTGTGCCCTGGTTCCAACCCACAATATATTCGTTGTGGGTTGGAACGAATCCGAAACTAACGGAAATGGGCAAAAGCTTTGTTGGCTTCCGCAACTTTATGAGTCTCCTCTTTCTTCCGTATGGCACTACCGGAATTTCTGGCGGCATCCATTGATTCATCACTCGATCTTAAAGCCATACTTCGACCTGAGCGTCTTCGACACGCGACTAATGACCACCGGATAGCCGAAGCTTTTCCCTCTGCCGGTACTACTTCAACGGGAACTCGATAAGTTGATCCACCTACACGTTTGGTTTCTGTCACTACGTCGGGAGTTACCCCGCGCACCGCCTGTCGCAGAACAGACAGTGGGTTCCTATTTGTCTTTTACCTAATCCGCTTCATAGCCTGATAGAAGATATGATAAGCCAGCGATTTCTTGCCGTTTTTCAGGATACGATCGACTAGCATATTTACCAATCGATTACGATAAATTGGATCTGATTCGATATTTCTATTTCTGTTCACTGCACCGCTCCGATGTAACACGAGTTTACAAATCTAAATATGTCAGATTTCAATCAATTCTTTTATTTCAAATGGTATCTTAGGCTACTATTTTGGCTTCTTCACTCCATATTGTAGGGTGGATCCACCAGTTAGTCGGGGATCTCCCTCCAAACTGCACGTGCGACTTTCATCGAATACAGCTTTCCACATGACTGAATGGAAACTAAACTATTCAAATGATGTTGAACCATTCTTTTTAAGATGCAAATCATATTTACTCATTGCATATTGAGTATCCGTTTTCCCCCATTCCACGGATAGAAAGGAAAAATCGAAGTGTAGATATAGAAGAGGAAAATCTTGCAATTCAGTTATCTTACTAGGAATGTCCGTAGGTCTCTCAATCCAATCGGTAAATGTGCATAAAGGCTTCACTGAATCTCCGTGGTCGTAATCTAAACCTGTTCCAAGAGGAAAAGACATCCCAAGATTTTCTCAGGTGGGAGTCCGGGTAAAACTCAACTTACTGGAATAGAACACCTTAGACACCAAGTTGTTTCACACAAATAGATAGGTAGTAATTAATCTCTATCAATCTCTGTAGTAGCAGGCTTCAGTCCCCCTGCAATGCTGGGTCAGCTACACATTGAACATATCAGAACAACTGATACGGAATCGTCGCAATGATACAAGTTGTGACAATGTTTTGCAACGCACTAGAACGCCCTTTTTTACGATCCTTCACCCCTACAGCATCTAAAGTTCCTCTAACAATGTGATACCTAACACCGGGTAGGTCTTTGACCCTTCCGCCTCTCACGGGGACCACCGAATGTTCCTGCAAATTATGGCCAATACCTGGTATATAAGCCGTTACCTCAAACTTGGAGGTTAATCGAACTCTCGCGACTTTACGTAGGGCAGAGTTGGGTTTTTTTGGTGTAGTCGTGGAATAGTCGACAGCTTCAACGTCACTATACGGAACCGTACGTGAGATTTCCACCTCATACGGCTCCTCGTCATTCAATTACTCCTGAGATGATAAAAGAAGTCCAAAATTCCTCCCAATTGTTTTCAACTACAAATACAAAATAGAAAGAGATTGAAATCCTTTTCAATCTCTTTCTAAGGCTTCGGCTTCGCGCCCCACTCATTTACCGGATCTCGTCATTATTAATAAGTGACGCAGATAAAGAGATGAAAGGTGTATTAAATCCATGGGTAGATTTGATTTGTTAACGAGTTCCCTATTTTCGTGCAAGTAATATGATGCGGATTGAGTATGAAGGAGATTGACGAGTCGGTATCAGCTTATCCGCATCATTAATCACTTTTTGATAAGGAATCCATTTTGAAATGGAGACAGTTTCGATATCTCACTCTCGTTCTTTATTTCGTCTCGACGAGGCTACCTGAAGAGGATCCGGCAACCTGACGCCGACGAACTACCCTAATTAAGTAGGTGAGCTAAAATATGGAGTAGGTAGAATCCGACCACTACCTGGAGTTTGCCAGCGACGGCGACGCTGAAGTAACGACGAGGAAGAAAAACCAAGCATACATACAAAAAAGGTGGAAATAAGTTAAGGTTAATGGGTTATTTGTTTAGCCGATTGCGGCTTAGTCAGCCTGTTCTGTCGCGAGCAACCGGTCAAGCCCCACTGCATTCTACTCCTCCTCCTCCGCGAACCAAATCAGAAGTCTAGGTTCCGCAGGGAATAAATTGTACCACAGGAGCTAGGGGAGGTCAAGCCGTTTCTGTCACCAGATTGTTACTAGCAATCTCATATCTCGAGGATTAGGAGTAAGAGAGGCCGGAAGTCTGGCAGAGCAGGAGTTAGCACCGGCAGGGGTGAGGTGCTGGTATATTAAGTATAGTTACAAGGTTACGAAATGTTCATTAGAGGTGGAGGCAGCCTCGACTCCCTCGCAACATTCTTCGAAAACTATTTTAGATTGAATTTGGGGACTTGCCAAACTGAAACTGCCTCCCAGTTTCTTTTTGGGTAGAGCTAAGAAAATGAATGGGCCAAGCACACTGAGCAATCTGTTATCTCCGCTAATAACCTATTTCTATAGTGTGGGATCCACAAAAACTATTTCGAGCAGGAGGGGAAGAGCTCCGTTTACCATCCGTATCTGCTTCTTCTGCTTGTTTTGCTCCTTCCAATTACCAATTACGCTGGGTTTTCCACGTTCCATATTGATTTCACCTTGAATGACACATCCTAACGCCGGGAAAAATATCTCATTGAAGCTTAATTTGCTAAAACTAGATTGAGAAATGAGATGACGGATTTCGGGAAGCCATATCTCAGGCTCCGAATTCGCGAAAATCTCTCTTTATCTCAGACAGGGCTTTTCTTATCTCACTTTTCTTATCTCATAACTTTTCTTATCTCATAAGAAAATAGCGAAAAGACGCCTCAAACCACTTACTCGTTTCCATCTCTCAATAACTGATGTGGAGGCGACCAAATCCTAGCTCCAAAGAGAATAGATTAGCCGCATCGAGATAGTTTAATCCGAATTTTTGACCACGGAATTTTTCAATCTCGCCGCGGGTGAGTATAGAAAGGAGGAGAGATAGGGAATCCAGTACCGGGATGCCACCCCAGCTTAGTACAAATAATCAGTTTGATTCTAAGCTGAGTTCGTCTAACGTCACTCTAGGCGTGTATATCTCCAGCCTTTTCCTCCTAGTAAATAAGAGGCTTGTGGGATTGACATGACTCGGCAGTAGGGGATACAC